TTAAAAATAAGCTAAATAAAGCTTTTGGGCTCATACCTCAAATATAAAGGAATGCCTTTTTTTTAAAAATAAAGTGCCTGAAAAGGAGTATTCTGATAGGATAAATTATGTAAAATTTTACCTTTATTATATTTTATAGAATTAAACTATATCTAATAATTTCAAAAATTATTGTGCATCTTACACTAAAATATATTATATGATTATTTTCATATTAAGAATTACTTTATTTTATATCTTATATTATTTTAATTCTAATAAAATATTTTTTTTATTTATTATTTTCTTTAGAACCTTAATTTCAATCTCTTCAAATTCATGATTAGGATGCTGAATTGGATTAGAAATTAATTTATTAAGATTTATCCCCCTAATTTCTTCCCCCAATAATTTAATAAATTCAGAAGCTTCTTTAAAATATTTTTTAACTCAATCTATTGCTTCTATTAATTTTCTATTTTCTATTATTATAAATTTATTTTTAATAAAAAATTTTTTTATGGATAATATTATTTCAATTTTAATAAATTCTTCCTTACTAATAAAAATAGGATCTACCCCCTTTCATTTTTGATTCCCTAATATTATTGAAGGTCTATCATGATTCAATTGTTTAATTTTAATAACTTGACAAAAAATTTCCCCTATAATTTTACTTTTTTATTATTTCAATTTAAATTTTTTAATATTTATTATGATATTAAATGTTTTAATTGGAGCTATTGGGGGATTTAATCAAACTTCCTTACGAAAAATTATAGCTTTTTCATCAATTAATAACTTAGGTTGAATAATTTCTGCATTATTAATCAGAGAAACCTTATGAATAGTATATTTTTTATTATATTCATTTTTAATTTCTATTATATGTGGATTATTTTATTCAATAAATATTTTTTATTTAAATCAAATATTTAATTTTAATATTAATTTTTCAATTAAAATTTCAATTATAATTAATTTTCTTTCTTTAGGCGGTTTACCACCTTTTTTAGGATTTTTTCCTAAATGATTAATTATTAATTTTATAATTTCAAATAATTCCTATATTATTTCTTTTTTTTTTATTATAATAAGATTAATTACATTAATATTTTATATTCGAATCATTTATTCATCTTTTTTATTTTTTTCTTTTAAATTTAAATGATTTAAAATTTTTATTAAAAATAAATTTTTAATTTTAATTAATTTATTTAGTTACATTTCTTTATTAGGAATAATTCTTAGAACTTTCTTTTTTTTTTAAGGTTTTAAGTTAATTTAAACTACTAATCTTCAAAATTATTTATAAAGAAGTTTCTTTAAGCCTTAGTTATATATAACCCCTTAAAATTTGCAATTTTATATCAATATCTGACTATAAAGCTTAATAAAAGAGATTTTCTCGTTAATAAATTTACAATTTATCGCTTTTAACTCAGCCATTTTATTGCGAAAATGATTTTTCTCAACTAACCATAAAGATATTGGAACTTTATATTTTATTTTTGGAATCTGATCAGGAATAGTAGGAACTTCCCTCAGTCTTATTATTCGAACTGAATTAGGTAACCCAAGATTTTTAATTGGAGATGATCAAATTTATAATACTATTGTAACTGCCCATGCATTTATTATAATTTTTTTTATAGTTATACCTATTATAATTGGAGGATTTGGAAATTGACTTGTTCCTTTAATACTTGGGGCCCCTGATATAGCTTTCCCCCGAATAAATAATATAAGATTTTGATTATTGCCCCCATCTTTAATTTTATTAATTTCAAGAAGTATTGTAGAAAATGGAGCTGGAACAGGATGAACAGTGTACCCCCCACTTTCATCTAATATTGCTCATAGAGGATCTTCAGTTGATTTAGCTATTTTTTCCTTACATTTAGCAGGTATTTCTTCTATTTTAGGAGCTATTAATTTTATTACCACAATTATTAATATACGAATTAATAATATATCTTATGATCAAATACCTTTATTTGTATGAGCTGTAGGAATTACTGCTTTATTATTATTACTTTCTTTACCTGTCTTAGCTGGAGCAATTACTATACTTTTAACTGATCGTAATTTAAATACCTCTTTTTTTGACCCCGCAGGAGGGGGAGACCCAATTCTTTATCAACATTTATTTTGATTTTTTGGACATCCAGAAGTTTATATTTTAATTTTACCAGGATTTGGTATAATTTCTCATATTATTTCTCAAGAAAGAGGTAAAAAAGAAACTTTTGGATGTTTAGGTATAATTTATGCAATATTAGCTATTGGATTATTAGGATTTATTGTTTGAGCTCATCATATATTTACAGTAGGTATAGATATTGATACCCGAGCCTATTTTACTTCTGCTACAATAATTATTGCCGTACCTACTGGTATTAAAATTTTTAGATGATTAGCAACCCTTCATGGAACACAAATTAATTATAGACCATCAATAATATGAAGACTAGGATTTATTTTTTTATTTACAGTAGGAGGACTAACAGGAGTAATTTTAGCTAACTCCTCTATTGATATTGCACTTCATGATACTTATTATGTAGTAGCACATTTTCATTATGTGTTATCAATAGGGGCTGTTTTTGCTATTTTTGGGGGATTTATCCATTGATACCCTTTATTTACAGGATTAATACTTAACCCTTATTTATTAAAAATTCAATTTATTTCCATATTTATTGGCGTAAATCTAACATTTTTTCCTCAACATTTCTTAGGGTTAGCTGGGATACCTCGACGTTACTCTGATTACCCTGACAATTTTTTATCTTGAAATATTATTTCTTCATTAGGGTCCTATATTTCATTATTTTCTATAATATTAATTATTATTATTATTTGAGAATCAATAATTTATCAACGAATTATTTTATTTTCTTTAAATATATCCTCTTCTATTGAATGATACCAAAATTTACCCCCAGCCGAACATTCATATAATGAACTCCCTATTATAAGTAACTTCTAATATGGCAGATTATATGTAATGGATTTAAACCCCATTTATAAAGGAATATCCTTTTTTTAGAAATGGCAACTTGATCTAATTTTAATTTTCAAAATGGAGCCTCTCCTCTTATAGAACAAATTATTTTTTTCCATGATCATACTTTAATTATCCTTATTATAATTACAATTTTAGTTTCATATTTTATAATAAGTTTATTTTTTAATAAATTTATTAATCGATTTTTAATAGAAAGACAAACTATTGAATTAATTTGAACAATTCTCCCAGCTATTACCTTAATTTTTATTGCTCTCCCTTCTTTACGACTTTTATATCTTTTAGATGAACTTAATTATCCTTTAATTACTCTAAAATCTATTGGACATCAATGATACTGAAGTTATGAATATTCAGATTTTAATAATATTGAATTTGATTCTTATATACTTCAATTCGAAAATAATAATAATTTTCGTTTATTAGATGTTGATAATCGTATTATTTTACCAATAAACAATCAAATTCGAATTTTAATTACTGCAACAGATGTTATTCATTCTTGAACTGTACCTTCATTAGGAGTTAAAGTAGATGCTAATCCAGGACGATTAAATCAAACTAGTTTTTTTATCAATCGTCCTGGAATTTTTTTTGGTCAATGTTCAGAAATTTGTGGAGCTAATCATAGATTTATACCAATTATAATTGAAAGTGTTTCAATTAAAAATTTTATTAACTGAATTAATAATTATTCTTCATTAGATGACTGAAAGCAAGTACTGGTCTCTTAAACCATTTTATAGTAATTTAGCAATTACTTCTAATGAAATTTGTATATATAAAGAATTAGTTAATTTAATAACATAAATATTGTCAAATTTAAATTATTGCTATATGCAATATTCTTTTATCCCACAAATAATACCTATTAATTGATTAATTTCTTTTTTTTTATTTATTATAATTTTTATCTTATTTAATATCATTAATTATTATATTTTTAATTATAATTTTTATAAAATGAATAAAATAACTATTTATAAAAAAAATTACTTTTCTTGAAAATGATAAATAATTTATTTTCAATTTTTGACCCTTCAACTAACATTTTTAATTTGCCTATTAATTGAATTAGAACAATTATTGGATTATTATTTATTCCTTACTCTTTTTGAATTTTACCTAATCGTTACTTTTTTTTATGAAATTTTCTTTCAAATAAATTACATAATGAATTTAAAACTTTAATAGGAATTAATAGATTTAATGGATCTACTTTTATTTTTATTTCACTCTTTTTTTTTATTTTATTTAATAACTTTTTAGGTCTTTTCCCTTATATTTTTACTAGTACTAGTCATTTAAATTTATCTTTAGTTTTATCTTTAACATTATGATTAAGTTTTATAATTTATGGATGAATTAATAATACTCAACATATATTTATTCATATAATTCCTCAAGGAACACCATCAATTTTAATACCTTTTATAGTATTAATTGAAACTATTAGTAATATTATTCGACCTGGAACATTAGCTATTCGATTAACTGCAAATATAATTGCAGGACATCTTTTATTAACTTTATTAGGAAATTCGGGAATTAATATACCTAATTATTTATTATTTATTTTAATTTTTTCTCAAATTTTATTATTAATTTTAGAATTCGCAGTTGCAATTATTCAATCTTATGTAATTACCATTCTTAGAACTTTATATTCTAGAGAAGTAAACTAATGCATAATAACCATAACCATCCATATCATTTAGTAGATTATAGTCCTTGACCTTTAACAAGAGCTATTGGAGTAATAACATTAGTTACAGGATTAGTAAAATGATTTCATAATTTTAACATAAACCTTTTAATTTTAGGATATTTAATTGTACTTTTATCAATGTATCAATGATGACGAGATGTCTGTCGTGAAGGCACTTTACAAGGAAAACATACTATTTTAGTTTCAAATGGTCTTCGTTGAGGAATAATTTTATTTATTATTTCAGAAATTTTTTTTTTTATTTCTTTTTTTTGAGCTTTTTTTCATAGAAGTTTATCTCCTAATATTGAAATTGGATCAATATGACCACCTATAAATATTACTCCTTTTAATCCATTCCAAATTCCTCTATTAAATACAATTATTCTTATTAGTTCTGGAATTACTGTTACCTGGGCACATCATAGTCTAATAGAAAATAATTTTTCTCAAACTTCACAAAGTTTATTCTTAACTATCATATTGGGAATTTATTTTACAATTCTTCAAGGATATGAATATATTGAAGCACCATTTTCAATTGCAGATAGAATTTATGGATCTACTTTTTTTATAGCGACAGGATTCCATGGATTACATGTAATTATTGGAACTTTATTTTTACTAACATGTTTTATTCGTCACTTAAATAATCATTTTTCTAATAATCATCATTTTGGATTTGAAGCAGCTGCTTGATATTGACATTTTGTAGATGTTGTATGATTATTTCTTTATATTTCTATTTATTGATGAGGAAATTAATTATTTATATAATATATTTAGTATATTTGACTTCCAATCAAAAAGTTTAATAAAATTAATATAAATAATTTTTATTTTAATATTTATTACTATAATTTTTTTTATAATTTCTTGTATTTTTATTTTCTTATCATTTTTAATTTCTAAAAAATCATATTTAGACCGAGAAAAATGTTCTCCTTTTGAATGTGGGTTTGACCCTAAATGTCTTCCACGAATCCCATTTTCCCTTCATTTTTTTCTTATTACTATAATTTTTTTAATTTTTGATATTGAAATTGCATTAATTTTACCAATAATTATTTCTTTTAAAATAACTAATTTTATTTTATGGTGAAAAATTAGTTCCTTTTTTATTATTATTCTTTTAATTGGACTTTATCATGAATGAAATCAAAACATATTAAATTGAATCATTTAAGATTATAGTTTATTAAAACATTTAATTTGCATTTAAAAAATATTGAAAATCAATTTATCTTAAATAAGAAGCAATTTGCATTTAATTTCGACTTAAAAGAAAGAGTATATACTCCTTATTTATATTAATTGAAACCAAAAAGAGGTATATCACTGTTAATGATATTATTGAAATATATAGTTTCCAATTGAAATATGTACATATTAAGCTACTAACTTAATTTATAGTGATTGAATTCATTAATATTTCTTATTTATATAGTTTATTATAAAACATTACATTTTCATTGTAAAAATAAAAAATTTTTTTTATAAATAATTTACTTAAAAATAAATTTATTACCTTAATATCTTCAATATTACACTCTTAATTAAGCTATTTAAGTATAAAAATAATATAAAAATATAAATCATTATTCATAAAATAAATCTATATAAATAAATTTTAAAATTATTTATTTGATAAATATAATTAACAAAAGAATAATATTTTAGAATATTAAATATTCCTTGACCTCTGTATAATTCTCTTCAACCTATATCAAATTTTATTAATATTTTATTACCTAAATTTAAAAAATAATAATTTATTCCATATGTAGATAAATTAGGTATAAATCATATATATGTTAGAAAAAAACTTAAATTATAAGTACTTAAAAATTTATTTAAAGAATAAATTTTTATTTTTCTAATTAAAATTCCTATTATAACCCCTAACATTATTACATAAATTACTATTATTTTTATATTAAAAGGAAGATAAATTATATAAGGATATGAAAATATTAATCAACTTAAATAACTTCCAGAAATTAATCTTATTATTAATAAAATAAATATACTTTTTAATATAATATAATCCTCTTCAAATAAATTATAAATGGAAATTAAATTATAATCCTCAATTATTAAATATATTAATAAACGGATAGTATAAAATATTGTTAATCCAGTTGAAACATAATATAGTAAAAAAACTAAAAAATTTAAATTTCTTATTCTTACTACTTCTAAAATTAAATCTTTTGAGTAAAATCCAGCTAAAAAAGGAATTCCACATAAAGCTAAATTAGAAATATTTAAACATAAAGAAGTTAAAGGAATATATAATCTTATTCCCCCTATTATTCGAATATCTTGATTATCATTTATTAAATGAATAATTTTACCGGCACATATAAATAATAATGCTTTAAATATAGCATGAGTCAATAAATGAAAATAAGCTAAATCATAATATCCTATTCTTAAAATTCTTATTATTAACCCTAACTGTCTTAAAGTTGATAAAGCAATAATTTTTTTTAAATCAAATTCATAATTTGCACAAATTCCAGCTATTATTATAGTTAAACCAGAAATTAGTAAAAGAAATTTTATAAATATTGTTTCAACTAATAAATTATTAAATCGAATTAATAAGTATACCCCCGCAGTAACTAAAGTAGACGAAGAACAAGGGCTGGGCTTAGGTATGTACAGTACTATCTGCGGCACTCTAGATCTAAAGGAGATTTGAGCTCTTTTAGTTATTGCAGCCAAAATAATTATTAAACTAATAAATTTTATTGAATAATTATTAGACATAAAATTTAAGTAAAAAATATAATTTCATCTCCCATAATTAATTATTCAAGAAATTACTAATAAAATTATAACATCCCCAATTCGATTTGATAAAACTGTTAATATCCCAGCATTAAAAGATTTAACATTTTGATAATAAATTACTAAACAATAAGAAACTAACCCTAATCCATCTCAACCTAAAATAATTCTAATTATATTAGGTCTAATGATTAAAAAAATTATTGATAAAACAAATAATAAAACTAAAAGAATAAATCGATTTAAATTCAATTCAGAACTTATATATCTTTTTCTATATAAAATCACAACAGACGAAATTAATCTTACAAATATTATAAAAGTTAAAGAAATAGGATCTAATAATAAAGATATTACAATTCTTATTGAATTAAAGCTAATAATTTCTCATTCTATAAATAAAGTTAAATTATTTATAAAAAAATAAATTGATATAATAAAATTTAATAATATAAAAATTATCAAAAAAAAAAAAATAATACTAATAAAATATTTATTAATAATTTAAAATGATCTTTATCATATTTTTGACTCCACAAATCAATATTTTATTTAAATTATTTAAATAAAATCAAAGTATACTATATTCAATTTTTAATACTATTAAATTTAAAGGTAATCAATGTAATATTAATATTAAATATTCTCGAGAAACACCTCTATAAAATCTATAAATTCCTATATTAAACTTTCCATGTTGAGTATAAGAATATAAATATAAACTATAACCAGCTCTAAAAAAAGAAATAAATATTAATATAATTATAGTTAATCAAGATCATCTAACTAATCTATTAATTAAGCTAATTTCCCCCATTAAATTTAGAGAAGGTGGGGCTGCTATATTAGAAGAAATTAATAAAAATCATCATAAACTTATTGAAGGTATAAAATTTATTATTCCCTTATTTAAAAATAACCTTCGACTTCCTAATCGTTCATAATTAATATTTGATAAACAAAATATACCAGATGAACATAATCCATGACCAAGTATTAAAATATAAGCCCCAATAAAACCTCAATAATTTATTGTTATAATACCTCCAATAACAATTCTTATATGACAAACAGAAGAATAAGCAATTAATGACTTTATATCAACTTGACATAAACATTTTAATCTAATATAAAATCCCCCAATTAAACTAATAATTACCCAAATAAAATTTAACTTTAAACCAATTTTTTGTAATACAATTATCACTCGTATTAATCCATACCCCCCTAACTTTAATATAATGCCAGCTAAAATTATTGAACCAGAAATAGGAGCTTCAACATGAGCCTTTGGTAATCACAAATGAACAAAATATATTGGTATCTTTACTAAAAAAGATATAATTAAACTAAAATATAAATATATATATTCATAATTATAAAATTTTAAAAAATACATAATTAAACAATTTATATTAATATATATATATATAATTCCTAACAATAAAGGTAATGAAGCAAATAAGGTATAAAATAATAGATATATACCTGCTTGAATACGTTCTGGTTGATACCCTCATCCCATAATTAACATTAAAGTTGGGATTAATCTCCCCTCAAAAAATAAATAAAATATAAATAAATTTATTGAACTAAAAGTTATATATAATATTAATAACAATAAAATTAAATTAAATAAAAAAAATTTGTTATAAAAATTATTTTTTAATAAATTTTCTCTAGCTATAATTATTAAAAATGTAATTCAAATTCTTAATAAAATTAATCCATAAGAAATTAAATCACATCCTAATATATATCTTAAATTACAAAAATATATCACATTAACAGTTAAATTTATAAATATTAAAAACATCAACATTATTATATTTTGAACCATTCAAAATATATTTCGTTTTAAACATAAAGGCATTATAAAAATTAATATAAATATAAACTTTATCATTTAAATTAAATTAAAACTTTGAAGGTAATCATTTCCATAAAAACGAATAATTGAAACTAAAATAGATAACCCTAAAACACCTTCACATACAGAAAAAACCAAAAAAATTATAAGAATATATAAATCATACTTAATTATTCTTAATAATATAAGTATAAAAAAAAAAATTCTTAATACAATAAATTCTAATCTTATTAAAACAATTAATAAATGTTTATGTTTTCTAACAAAAATTAAATTTCCAAATAAAAATATTATTAAAGCAACAATTCATAAATTTATCATTTGTTTTTATAATTTAAATAAAATATTGGTCTTGTAAATCAAAAATAAGATTTTCTTTAAAAACTTCAAAGAAAAAGAAATTCTTTATCAATAATCTCCAAAATTATAATTTTTTTTTAAACTATTCTTTGATATTATTATAAAAATATTTATATCAATAATTATAATCTTTTTTTCTATTTTTATATTTTTTATTAATCATCCAATTACCATGGGATTATTAATTTTAATACAAACTTTTTTAGTGTGCTTATTATCAGGAATATTAATTAACTCATACTGGTTTTCATATATTTTATTCTTAATTTTTTTAGGGGGCTTACTAGTTTTATTTATATATATTTCTAGAATCGCCTCTAATGAAATGTTTAAAATTTCATTTATTAATATATTTATATTTTTCATTATTTTTTTAATTTTAATAATAATAATAATGCTAATAAATAAATTTAATTGATTAAATTTTATATTTAATGATGATATAAATAGTTTTTTTAATTTATTTATTTTTATAAATAAAGAAAATAATATAACTTTATTTAAATTATATAATAAACAATCTTATTTAATAACCATTATCATAATTATTTATTTATTTATTTCGTTAATTGCAGTAGTAAAAATCACTAATATTAATTTTGGGCCTTTACGCTCTTTTAACTAATGATAAATTTTTTTAAACCAATTCGTAAAACTCACCCATTAATTAAAATTATTAATGAATCTCTAATTAACTTACCTACCCCATTAAATATTTCAAGATGATGAAATTTTGGATCTTTACTTGCCTTATGTTTAATTATTCAAATTATTTCAGGACTATTTTTAACTATATATTATACAGCAAATATTGAAATAGCTTTTTATAGAGTAAATTATATTTGCCGAAATGTAAATTATGGCTGATTAATTCGAACTCTTCATGCTAATGGAGCTTCTTTCTTTTTTATTTGTATTTATCTTCATATTGGTCGAGGTATTTATTATGAATCTTTTAATTTTTTTTATACATGAATAGTAGGAGTAATTATTTTATTCTTATTAATAGGAACAGCATTTATAGGATATGTTTTACCTTGAGGTCAAATATCTTTTTGAGGAGCAACCGTAATTACTAACCTTTTATCTGCCATTCCCTACCTAGGAACATTCTTAGTAAATTGAATTTGAGGGGGATTTGCAGTTGATAATGCAACTTTAACTCGATTTTATACTTTTCATTTTCTATTACCTTTTATTATTTTAATAATAACAATAATTCATTTATTATTTTTACATCAAACAGGATCAAATGATCCTTTAGGTATTAAGAGTAATTTAAGTAAAATTCCTTTCCACCCATTTTTTACTTTTAAAGATTTAATTGGATTTTTTACTTTAAGTTTTATTTTAATTATATTAATTTTAATTAATCCATATTTATTAGGGGACCCTGATAATTTTATCCCGGCTAATCCTTTAGTAACCCCCATTCATATTCAACCCGAATGATATTTTTTATTTGCTTATGCAATTTTACGATCAATTCCTAATAAATTAGGAGGAGTTATTGCATTATTATTATCTATTTTAATTTTAATTATTTTACCATTTACATTTAATAAAAAAATACAAGGTATTCAATTTTACCCATTAAATCAAATTTTATTTTGATTTTTAATTGTTTCAATTATCTTACTTACATGAATTGGAGCCCGACCAGTAGAAAATTTATATGTTATTACAGGACAATTATTGTCTTTATTTTATTTTTCTTATTTTATTATTAACCCAATTTTAAATAAATTCTGAGATAATTTAATTTTTAATTAATTAATGAGCTTGTTATAAGCATTTGTTTTGAAAACTTAAGAAAGAATAATATTCTATTAATTTATACTAAATTTATTTTATAATTTAAAATTATTTTTAAACCAATAAAAAATATTAGATAATTTAAAGAAATAGGTAAATATCTTTTTCAACATAAATATATTAATTTATCATAACGATAACGAGGTAAAGTACCTCGCACTCAAATAAAAATAAAAGAAATAATTACTATTTTTAAATAAAATATTAACTCTAAATCATAACCCCCTAAATATATAATCGTAAATAATATTCTTATAAATAAAATTATAGAATATTCAGCTAAAAAAATTAATGCAAACCCCCCTCTTCTATATTCTGTATTAAATCCAGATACCAACTCTCTTTCCCCCTCAGCAAAATCAAACGGAGTACGATTAACTTCAGCTATTAATGATGATAAAAAACATAAACCTAATGGTAATATTATAAAAATGAATCAAATTTTTTCTTGATAAATCCCAAACCTTATTAAATTAAAATCTAAAATTAAAATAATTCTAGATAATATAATTAAAATTAAACTAACTTCATAAGAAATTGTTTGAGCTATCGCCCGTAAACCCCCTAACAATGAATAATTAGTATTTGAAGATCACCCAGCAATTATTACTATATAAACCCCTAAACTTATACAACATAAAAAAAATAAAATTCTTATATTAAATATGATTATATTAAAATAATAAGGAATTACTATTCAAATAATTAAAGATAAACTAAATCTTAAAATAGGAGAAAAATAATAAAAAATATAATTAGAATATCTTAAATAAATTTGCTCTTTTCTAAATAATTTAATAGCATCAGAAAAAGGCTGTAATAAACCTATATAACCTACTTTATTAGGACCTTTACGAATTTGAATATAACCTAAAACTTTTCGTTCTAATAATACTAAAAAAGCAACCCCAATTAAAACCCCTAAAATTAAAATTAAACTTCCAATAATTATATTTATTAATTCTATCATTTACTATTTATATAATTTATTATATATTAATGACTTCTAAAACCATGACATTTTTTCTGCCAAAATAGTTTTACTATATTATTATTAATATTCATTTTATAAAATTATTTTTAATATTTGATCCTTTCGTACTAAAATATTATTATTATTTAAAGATAGAAACCAACCTGGCTCACACCGGTTTGAACTCAGATCATGTAAGATTTTAATGATCGAACAGATCAAAATTTTAAACTTTTACATTTAAATTTTATCTTAATCCAACATCGAGGTCGCAAACTTTATTTTTTATTTGAACTAAAAAATAATATTACGCTGTTATCCCTAAGGTAATTTTTTCTTATAATCATTATTTATGGATCATTTATTTATTCATTAATATCTATTATTTAAAAAAAGTTAATTTAATTTTTCTATCACCCCAATAAAATATAAAACTTAATTAAATTTAAAAATTAAATATAAAATTTTAAATAATTTTTTTATAAAACTCTATAGGGTCTTCTCGTCTTTTAAATTTATTTTAGCTTTTTTACTAAAAAATAAAATTATATTTTTAATTTAGAGACAGTTATTATTTCATCAAATCCTTCATACAAGTTTTCAATTAAAAAACTAATGATTATGCTACCTTTGTACAGTCAATATACTGCAGCCCTTTAATATTTATCAGTGGGCAGATTAGACTTTAAATTAACTTCAAAAAGACATGTTTTTGATAAACAAGTGAATAATTCTATTTGCCGAATTCCTTTAAATTAATTTTATATTTTAATTACTTTTTTTTTTATTATATACTAATTTTATCATTATTTTTAATTTTATTTAATTTAAAACTATTATTTCATATAAATTTAAATTTTTAATTAAAATTTTATTTAAATTAAAATTTTTTATAAAAAATTTTAATTTTTAAACAATATAAATTTTAAAAATTTTAATTTATTTTAAAAATTATTATAAAATTTTATTTTAAAGCTTATCCCCCAAAACATTAAAATTAATTATTTTATAATTATTTATAAAATTATAAAATTACTTAAATTCAAAATTAAATTTTTTTCTGAAATAACTAGATATTTTTAAAAACGTTTAACATTTCATTTCAAATTAACTATTAAAAATAATTATACTACATTAACTTTTATAGTTAATTATCTCTTTTAAATTCGAGATTATTATTTTCTTTAATAATTATTTAATAAACTCTGATACACAAGATACAATAAATTAAATCTTCTTTACTAAAAATTTTTATTTAAATTATTTCAAATTTCTTTTACAATACTAATTTTTTATAAAATTATAAATTTTTTTTATTAAAAATACTTTAACCCCCATTATTTATTTTTAATTTTAAAATTTATTTTATTATTTTATAATTTATTAATTTTTCCCCCTCAAATTAATCAATTAATAATTTCTTTTCAATGTAAATGAAATACTTTAATACAAGCTCTAATTTGATCATTCTAGAAACACTTTCCAGTACCTCTACTTTGTTACGACTTATTCCAATTTTTAAATGAAAGTGACGGGCAATATGTACATATTTCAATTTTTAATCATTTTATTAAATTAAATAAAATTACATTTAAATCCACCTTTAAATTAATTTTTCAATTAATTATTCATATAAATAAATTTATTGTAATCCATTTATTCTTAATTATATTCTACATCTTGATTTGAATTAATTTTTATTTTTAATTTTTAAATATTATTTTTATAAAAAAATATTTTTTTAACAACGATATATAAAATCTTAAATTAAGTAAATTTATTCGTGTATTATCAATTATTAAACAGATTCCTCTAAATGAACTAAAATACCGCCATATTATTTAAGTTTCAATATTTTATCTACTATTTTAGTATTTACAATTAAATTTATAATAATAGGGTATCTAATCCTAGTTTATTATTAAATTTATTAAATCATAAATTTATTATAAAATTTAATTAAATTAAAATTTCACTTAATAATTCAACATTTATTTTAAATATTTATTTATTTATTATTTACTATAAAAATTTAATTTAACTTTTGTATAACCGCAACTGCTGGCACAAAATTAGTTATTAATTTAAATATTACTAAATCTTAATTTCTTAAATTTTTAATGTAAATTACTGCATATATTATTATTATTATTAAAATAATTAATTTTTCATACTAAAATTTGCATGTAAAATAAATTTAAAATAAATTCTTCAAAACATAAAAATTTTATTTATGTAATTATTTTTTACATAGATTTTTTTTTTTTTTTTTTATATTAAATGTATAATAGAAATTAATAAACTATTAATATTCTCTCTCATTTTTTCTTCATAATATTCATATTAAAAACAATATAATGATAATCCGAATACAGTTCATTAAAATAGATCAAAAATTATAAAATTAACTTAAATTAATCCAAAAATTTTTTAATTATTAATATATTAATTATATAAATATTATTTAATATATATATATATATAATTAATTAAATATTTAATTAATTATATATATATTAATAAATAAATAATTAATTAATTATTACTTTTATAATTAATTATATACTTAATTTGCCTGTAATTTTTTTTTTGTGCCGTTTTTATTAATTTTTACATAAATAATTTTTTATATAAT